ACTATTCATCTTTGTTTTATTCTATTGGGAATAATGGAACAATTCCGTTCGTAGGAAAAAGGATAAGCAGATTTATTCTATACTCAATAAGTAAGAATACGCAATGGGAAGGTTGAGGCAGCAAGTGTGTCCGTACTGGTTCATCATTCCAAGGGCCTATTTCGAATAATTTGACCTTATTCATTCTGTCTTTCTTTATGAATTTTTGAGAAAGGACAATATAGAAAATAGATTACGAACTATTTGAACTATGATTCATACTTACTATTCAGACCTCGCGGCCGGACCCCAAAAATTGGAAAAGAATTCGAATCTAAGAATCGAAATATTTTTCTTCGTTCAAAGACCCGTTTCTACTTATTTAGACTCAAAGACAAAGGTTTCTTTGGCTTTTTGTTCATTCTATCTTTCGTAGAATAAGTGATGATCTAATGGTTCTTACTCAGAGAATCTTTAGGCTTAGCTTAGTCTTTTTATCAACTCATCGCGGTTCTAGTATGAATCTGGGGTTTTACTGGATTCAGAGGGTCTTAACAAGAGAATTCCTATGAATACTAAAGAAATGCACTAAGAAAAGCCACATTCCATCTAAAAAATAGGGAAGAGAGCATTCAAGAGGCCCGTAAGGATCAAGATAAAGACAACTGAGCCGACTTGAGAGTTTGGTATTATCACCACGAAGAAGAGCTTTCGGATTTTTCTTCCTTCGTATCTTCAGCGAAGATTGAATTGGAAATTCAGAAGTTTTCAACTTTCGATTCCATATCCGTTCCAACAAGTATTTTGGGGTTTTTGCTTGTATTCGAAAAACTAGAAAACCCTTCTTACGTTTCCACATCAAAGTGAAGATCGTTGTATTTTGTCTTTTTATGCCGGAAGGTTGAGGCAGCAAGTATGTCCGTACTGGTTCATCATTCCAAGGGCCTATTTCGAATAATTTGACCTTATTCATTCTGTCTTTCTTTATGAATTTTTGAGAAAGGACAATATTCGAAAAACTAGAAAACCCTTCTTACGTTTCCACATCAAAGTGAAGATCGTTGTATTTTGTCTTTTTATGCCAGTTGGTGTTCCGAAAGTCCCACCTATGCCACTTGAACCTGAAGAAGAAATAAATAATAAAAAGAAACCTAAAACAGGATTCCTCGCAAAATCACTCAAATTCCACAAAAGCCTCACACGAGAAAAAGAATTCATAGACGAAGAAGAAAAAAAAGGAGAAAAAGAAGTAGATGAAGAAGAAGTAGATGAAGAAGAAGTAGATGAAGAAGAAGTAGATGAAGAAGAAGAAGTAGATGAAGAAGAAGAAATAGAAAAAGTAGAAAAAAAAAAAAGGAAAAAGACGGAGAAGAAGAGGAGGAAGAAGAGGAGGAAGAGGAACCTTGGGTTGACTTATAGTGCGACTTGTCAGATATATTGGCTCATATGGGATTTCCCCGTTCTCTCCCCGATTGAGAGATCCTCTATTTCGCCCAAGAAAGATTAATTGAATCATCCAAAATTTGGAGCGTGAAGTCCAATTAGATACATTTTTTAGGGGCATTCAAATTCCTATTAGCCGTTCGAATAATTTATGGTTGGCTTGGTTGGACGAATAAATTGAAGTATCCAGGCTCCGTTTAAAAAAACCAATTGGTAATCTATCTACCATTACTCCTTATATCATAAACGGATTCCTAGTTAGAAAGAAATCTTATTTGTAAATAGAAATGATCTGAAACTGTTCTGTTAATCAATCGAGTAATATGCATGAAGACCTCGAATATTTGCCGAAATGCCTGAATTGAGAAAAAAGAAGTGGTAATGGGAGTATTTGTTCTATATGTGCAAATCAAAAGCGGGTGGATCTTTACCCGGAGTAGAGTATAAACCTAAAAAGATTCAGATTAACGAGGTCCATTTAGGAACAAGCAAATGACATCGTGATTTGAATTGGATCTCGATGAAAGACTACATCAATGAAAAGTGAATTCGATAAGTTTCATTAATTCTTTACTCGTCTTTCTTGAAAATCGAATCAAAATGAGAAGTCCGAAAGAGCATTCTATGAAATCCGAAAGGGGATTGGAATCTATACATTGATTTTTTTCGCAAAATTTTGGAACCGTATGCGTCAAAAGGCGCCTGTACGGTTCCTAAGGAATAGAATTTGACCCTAATCGAACGACTTTATCGAGACAGAGCACTTTTTTTATTCAAAGACCTGGATAAGGAGCTCGCGAATACAATTGTGGGTCTTATGGTATTTCTCAATATAGAGGATAATACCAAAGAACAATTTTTATTTATCAACTCTCCTGGTGGATCAGTAGTGTATGGAATCTCTGTGCATGATGTTAGCCGACTGGTGCGACCAGATGTACATACACTAGGCATGGGAGTAGTCGCTTCAATGGCCGCTTTCATCCTGTCCGGAGGATCACAACCCAAACGTCTAGCATTCCCTCACGTTTGGCGCCAATGAGGTTTTATTTGAGATAAAAAAGAAGACTATGCCTTCGCCATATGAAATATGAATAGTAAGTAATATAAGTAATAATAGCATGGCACTTTGAATTCGATATATGAAAGTTTTTGATTGTTTTTTCAAAGCATTAGATTATGTATCGAGAGAGTAGTATGAGATAAAAGGTATTTATGATTTTATCTATCGGGAGTCCAGTTCAGCGTCACATTTTTGCTTTCACACCGGAGATCTAGTAACAATATTTATGTTATGAACGAGTGAAAAAAAAGATTCTTTTTTCCTTAGTTTATTTAATCAAATAAAAAAGCAACTTTGGGATTGCTTAATCATAGACAAAAAAGAAATCCATATATAAAGCAACGGAGCCATCATAGTAGTTTTGACCTCCCACAAAAGGAAGGGTGGTAATTTGATCATTTACTGATCGAGGTCTAATAGATCCTATTTTTCTCTTTCTTTGATAGAGGGTAAGGATCAATTTGATTGTAGAGCCGTATGCAATGCACAAAAGATGCCTGTACGGTTGTTCAATTCTATCTTTTTTCTTCTTATTCTTTTCTCTTTCTTTCTTTTCTCTTCCCTTTATCAGGCGAACTAGAAGAACCTTTTATTATATCATCAGGGTAATGATTCATGAACCAAAATGTGCTTTTCCAAAGAATCGCACCCCGAGTGACGTAGGCCTGGACGGAGACGAAGTGACAAAATTACGTAACTACGTCGTAGGACATTATGCACAAAGATCGCGCAGGTCTATAGCGATGGTAATCGCCGACCTGAAAAGATATACTTATATGACACCAACAGAGGCCCGAACTTATGGAATTGTTGATTCTGTAGCGGCTGACTGGGAGGTCTAGGAAATTCATGATTTGAGATTACCCATACTGGCCGGGGAGAAAAGGCCAGTCCACAGAGAGATTCTGAAATTGCTGAGGCTTGGTTCGATCAAGCTGAGTATTGGAACAGGCTATAGCACTGACTCCCGGGAATTATAGTCAAGCATATAATTGGGTAAAGCTGAAGAAGCCTTTCGAATAAAAGATAATATCGTGTATTTATTCCATAGATGAACCATTACCCATTGGTGATTAGGCTATACCCAATAAGAATGGGGCACTTTATCTACTCAGGATTCTAAAGGAGAGACGATCCTTCCACAACGTCTTTAGAAGCTAGATTTCTACGCCTTCAAACTAGGGCTTACAATGGATGCACTTTCCCAATCTTGTTCGAGCTGCTAATCTCAGAATTCGCCGAAGTCGATTCAGCTGGTCGCCCATTTATGGAATACGTTCAGTCCTTCCTTACCCAAGTGGCCCCGCGAATCGAGTTGAGTCTTCGGAAGTATCGCAATAGAGGGAATGACGAATCTTTGCGCTGTGCGCACTGTTCTATTTACAAATCTGTCTTTCAAACTGAACAAGAGATTGAAATTTTTGCTTCCACTTTCGGAAGGACTTTTAGAAGACCCTACTGTCTTTTCTAAGGGTTCTAAGCTCTTTCGAAGAAGAAGCAGATTCAGTTTCGACGAAGATTCCTTTTCGTCGAAGGTCAAAAATTCTTTGCCTTCTCAAAAGATGACGTCGTTGATTTCTTTATTCCATACATTAGTGAATCTATGTTTTTAGAAGTCATTTGGTATAAGGAATTGAATTCAGCGGGATAGTTCATTCACATTTTTCGACCAAGAACGCTTGCGAAAACTTTTAGATCGACGAATTTCATTTGGTGTATCCTACTGTGTATTGTGTATCATTAACTCTTTCTTTTATTATGACCCCCGGAGGGAAAATGGAAACGAACCTCCATTTTTGAGAATTGGCTGACGAATAGATCAAAGAATATTCCGTATACAACGATACTAACAAACCATTTTCTATAATGATAGACTCCTCTTTTGAGTTTGCAAAAATGGAAACTTAGGCAAGTTCTTTTTGAGAAAAATGAAACTATGACCCATTTTGAGTTTGAAAAAATCGAAACTTAGGTAAATGCTTTTTGAGAAACATTTTCTTCTTATTCTTTTCTCTTTCTTTTATAAAAGATGACGTCGTTTATTTCTTTATTCCATACATTAGTGAATCTCTTTGACCATTATGCACAAAGATCGCGCAGGTCTATAGCGATGGGAATCGCCGACCTGAAAAGACATACTTATATGACACCAACAGAGGCCCGAACTTATGGAATTGTTGATTCTATAGCGGATGACTGGGAGGTCTAGGAAATCCATGATTTGAGATTACCCCTACTGACCGCCTTTAATAAGAGGACTCCGGTATAGGAGGAATCCGGTTAGGATAAATCTAAACCCTACTATTATGTATATGATTCAACATGCCAACTATTAACCAACTCATTAGAAATACAAGACAGCCAATCAGAAATGTCACAAAATCCCCCGCTCTTAAGAGATGCCCTCAACGTCGAGGAACGTGTACTAGGTTGTATGTGCGACTCGTTCAGATCATCAGCTAGAACAAAGGAAAGAGAAAAATTTTCCAGTATCATTGCTCCTATGCCTTTCATTGTGTATGAAATTTATGGTTTCCATTGGTGTCAATCCAATCACCTCAATTTAAGAATTCTCCATTGGTAGCAAATGGTTATCCATTAAGCGGAGGAAATCTTGGTTAAAATTGAAAAACAGACCGCCCTCTTGCAAGAACGGACTAAGAGGGTCAGCTACCCAGCCAATCCTCAAAATGAAATACCGTTACTGTATATGTAGATCTCGTTGTGAAAGGCCTAGTTACTGGAAAATTCATGGGTAGAGCCAAAGAATGTGAACTATACAAGTTACCAATAATATTCATTAAATAAAGTGAAAGGCTCCGGTGTATAGAGAAGACCTCACCGTTTAAGAAGTAACCATAGAAACGATGGAATCCACTATTTCGTTAGAATTTCTATTTCTTAGTTTCATACCTAGTAGAATACAATTTCGTATTTCGAGGTGAAATGACTAGAAAAAAGAAAAAATCGTGGTCGGGAAGGTTATAGTAGCCAAAGCCGTTGGAATTTTGACTTTGTCCATTGGAAACCCGTTTTGTTATTAATAGACTACGAAGAGGAAAAAGAATAATTGAAAGAAAATATGAAGAAATACCTAGGTTGCCTATTATGTAAAACTAGAAAAATCTCTTATAGTAAGAATTCTATTTTCTTTCGAAATTTTAGTCAGATAGATTTAAAAACGCATGATTTTTCATTCTCTAATGTTCTCAATAACGAACCTTCGAAATTGTCCAGTACACTTTTTTTTGCAACATCCGCAAAACAACCAATATATTTATAGGAGGAAAATATGAGCTTTCAACCATTATTCACAGTTTTCTTAAAGATACTGAATTCGGCAGCTTTCGTGGGCCTAGCCTGTGGGCTGATAACTGTATTCTCGATTAGACCTTCTTATTTTTTCCTTCTCGTCGAAGAGCCTGAGAAGAAGGTAGCAGCAATAACTGGTTTGATTCTGGGACAGCTCGTGAGGTTCCTATCGATTTATAATGCGCCTCTCCATCGATTATTGTGTATACCGCACGCAATAACGGCTTTCTTTCTACCCTACCTTGTGATTTCGTTTTTGTTTGACAATTTCCATCCCTCGTTTAGTATCAGTACCAGCAGCACTTTCAGCATTTTCCTGAATAGTTTCATTTTTCAATTATCCAACCAGATTATTTTACCAAGTTCACTGTCAGCCAGATTAGGCCACATTTATCTGTTTCGATGCAAGAACAAGCTGGATTTTCTAACGGGTAGTTTTGTTGGTTGGTCAATTGGTCAAATTTGTTTACTTTTATTCTTACAAAGATTATTCGCTTGGATATACAAATATCGTTTGAGGAGCGCTCAGAACCAACTTGTGTCAAAATGGAATAAGTCCATTACTAAGTACCTTGGGGAAGCATTTACGGCCTTTTTGGCCCAACGTGTGTCAGAATTTCTTAAGTACTGGAATAAGTACAGTACTAAGATTTATCAGTACCTTGCTAAACACCTTGGGGACGACTTTACGTTACTTGTGCGAGACTGTGAGTGGTTTGTGTCAGAAGTGCAATACTTGGTGTTAGTAGAGCTACTGCGAAACACCGGTCGGGTAATTACTATTTTCTTATATATTACCTCGGTCGTCTATGCAACTCGAATGCCGATACCCATGGTAACGTATAAACTCAAGAGCACCGTCGAAAGAACACTCCAACCCTCCCATCTAACGAGACAAATCGAAAAGTCTTACGCGTTCAGCGGGTTGGTGAATAATCCGATGACGAAAAACAAAATAAAACAAAGGGAATTCAAAAGGGAATTCAAAAGGGAATTCAAAAAATTGGTACCTAACCCTAACTCTTTGAATTTATGGGGAGTCTATGGGGATGTGGATCTGAATGAAGTTGTTGAACGCAGATTCACTGACCCCGACGAGTCGGTGTATCGGGATGTGGATCCGAATGAACTGAAAGTTGAAGAAGTGAAAGTTGAAGGCGAATTCACTGAACCCGACAAGTCGGTGTCTCGGGATGTGGGTCTGAATAAAGTGAAAGTTGAAGGCGAATTCACTGAACCCGACAAGTCGGTGTCTCGGGATGTGGGTCTGAATAAAGTGAAAGTTGAAGACAAATTCACTGACTCCGACGACTCGTTTGAAGCAACTGCGATGTCATTTTTCGAGCCTAACCGATGGGATCGTCCATTACGATACATAAGAAATCAGTTGTTTATGGGGGCTGTACAAGAGGGCACCTCACAATATTTTTTTGATACATGCCGAAGCGATGGAAAAGAAAGAATAGCTTTTACATATCTTCCTGCTTTGTCTTTTTTCAAGGAAATGATGAAAAGGATCGGGATATCTTCATCCACAGTAGAAAGACCCTCCTTTGATGAACTAGATAAAAATTGGCTTAATAATAACAAAGAAAAAAAAACAAACTTAAATAATGAGTTAAAAAAGAGAATGGAGGCTCTAGACACGGGATTTCTTTTTCGAGATATACTCGACAAAAGGACTCGGGTTTGTACGGATAAAACTATCAAAATTTGCCTACCAACAAAGTATGATCCTTTTTTGAATGGGCCCCATCGTGGAAGAATCAAAGAGGTGAAGTCCTCTCTGGACTTGAACACACCCGAGGTTGCCACTGCTCCAATTTCAATCAAAAAAAGTCCAATTCCAATCGAAAAAAGTCCAATTCCAATCGAAAAAAGTCCAATTCCAATCCAAACAAGCGAACCGATTCAACTAGGCGAAACTACTAAAATTGTTATTCCAGGCGAAAGTAGTGTAACCCCAATGAATCCAGTTCTTAACTTTTTTGAGTCCTGTTGTGAGTCCCTCGAGAATGCATCGAAGAAAAGAAATCAACCTCGGAGAAGAAAAAAGATTGCAAGGCGTTTATATGGTAAATATTTAAAATATCAAGCTCGTGGGAGAAAAACTAGTCAAACTTTCAAATCCCAAGCTCGTAGGAGAAAAAAGAGGCCCATTTTCAAATCTCGTGGAAGAAAAAACGGCGAAACCTCTCAATCTCGTGAAAGAGAGATTATTCAACCTTACGTACCTAGAGTTAGAAAACTCGTTGAGATAAATCGCATGATTGATACCCTTCTTCCAGGTTTCCTTCCGCATTCCCAAAAATATGAACTGAGAACGTTCGGGCTACTAGAAAGACAAAAACGACTAGCAAAAAGCAAATTTTTTTCTAATCCTTTGGCCAAATTATTTCAACGACTAGCAAAAAGCAAAATTTTTTCTAATCCTTTGGCCAAATTATTTCATGGTAAAAGGGACGGAAGAGTTGATTGGAACGAGCAAGAAAAAAATGAGAAAGAGCTAAGAAACTACGGTCTGCTTCAAAAATTGTATTTGGATCACAAAATTAGTAAAAAAGTCCCTCGATGGCGCTTTCTATTAATCAGCGAGCTGCAGAAGGAGGTAGGATTCAGTACTGTAACCGCTCCTAAGAGGCTGGACGATAAGAAGGAAAATGACTATGAGATTTTATCATACAAAATTAAAGACTTTAGTCTAAGTGAGAAGAAAAGAAGGTCGAAGAGGAAGAGGAAGAAGAGGAAAGGTACTCAAAAAGATGAAAAAACGGAAAAAACGGAGAATGAGATTGATCAAAAGACTGAAAAAACGGAGAATGAGATTGATCAAAAGACTGAAAAAACGGAGAATGAGATTGATCAAAAGACTGAAAAAACGGAGAATGAGATTGATCAAAAGACTGAAAAAACGGAGAATGAGATTGATCAAAAGACTAAAAAAACGGAGAATGAGATTGATCAAAAGACTAAAAAAAAGGATAAGACTGAAAAAACGGATGAGGAGATTGAGAAAGATATTCTGAATACTGATGAGCTTTTCCATCGCTTAACCAAAAAGGAAAGAAAGGAGATTATTAAATACGAGTTTTCGAACTGGGACAATTATCGTCCGGGTCTAATCAAAGGTTCTATGCGCGCCCAACGGCGTAAACGCATTGCTTTAAGATGGGTTGAACCTTTTTTTCATTCCCCTCTTTTTTATCACTTCACAACAAGTAGACTGGATATTTATTTCAAATTTAGCCAAGTGAAGGCCCTTGTTCAAAAATTGATAGATAACTTGAAAATCAAAATAAGCAAAAAAGGCCCCCTTGCAAAAACAAAAAGGAAGAGAGACGAAAAAGAAAGGAAAGAAAGGAAAAAAGGGAAAAGGGAAAGAAAGGAAAAAAGGGAAAAAGGGAAAGAAAGGAAAAAAAGGGAAAAAGGGAAAGAAAGGAAAGAAGGGGAAAGACTGACAAGAAGTATAAGAAGTGCAGGTATAAAAACCCTAAAATTCCTAAAATTCCCGATGTGGAGAAATGAGAGGAAGCAAGAGGACACGCAGCTATCGGATGCAGCTAAAGAGTATAAACAGTGGGCGGCAATCGACGAATGGGAGAGTAACGTTGACAATGGGCTCGGAATACGAACTTATTTCTTATTTTTGCAACGAACTTTGAGAAAATATGTTAGATTGCCTTTATTGATAATCGTGAAAAATAGTTTACGGTTCTTATTATTGCAAAAGACCGAGTGGTTTGTGGATTTCGAGGACTGGCAAAACGAGGTTCATATAGTAACCGACAATAACGGTAATGCTATACCCGGGGCAACACCGTGGATGAATTGGCCGGAGTATTGGTTCGAGGACGGTTTTCAGATCAAAGTTTTACATCCTTTTTCTTTGAAAGCTTGGCACACACCGTATGATGCCGAAAAAGTAAGCAAGATGGACTCTCTTTATCTAATGCCTTTAGAGTGGGGACTAGCTAGCTTTCCGTTTGGTGATGCGGTAGAGGAACGGTCCTTGGAACGTTTTTTTGCGCCCATTTTGAACGAACTAAAGCCAATAGGTGAAACATTTTGGATCTTCCTAAGAAGCTCAATTAGCTATTTTCTAGTTCTAAGAAAATGTATCAAGGTTCTAAGAAAATGGATCAAGGTTCTAATAAAATGGATCAAGGTTCTAATAAAATGGATCCAGGTTCTAAGAAAATGGATCCAGGTTCTAAGAAAACGAGCTATAAAAAACATAAAACGGCTTATCAAAAAGATTCAAGTTTCCAAAAAAATGGTGAGAGTAGATGAATCGAGTGAAACTAAAAAAGAAAAAGATTCTATAATCAGCAATGAGATAATTCAGGAATCATTTAGTCAAATTCAATCTACAGCTTTGCCAAATTTTGAAGAACAAATCGAAAATATGATTGATAGAACAAACACAATAAACAAGCAAATAGAAATAATTAGAAAAGAAAAAATCAAAGTCACTTCCGGACTAAATAAAGAAGAATCACCAAAAAATCTTTGGAAAATTTTCAAAAGAAGGAAGGTTCGATTAATAAATAAATTTCATTATTTTCAAAAATGTTTGATTGAAAAAATAGACCAAATATGCCTAGATCTCGTTCTCTGTTTCATAAACAAAATTATTGACAATACTGAAAAAAATAAAAAAAGACTTCGTTTGGGTAAGGATTTTTGGAAATTTTTTGACTCGCCAGATTTATCTTCCCTGTCACAAGCCTATGTATTTTACAAATTATCACAAAGCCAAGTTAGTGATAAGTTAAGATCTGTTCTTCAATATCGCGGAACGTCTTTTTTTCTTAAGACTGCAATAAAGGAGTCTTTTGAAAGACAAGGAATCTTTCATTCCGAATTAAAGAATAAGACCGAATTAAAGAATAAGAAACTTCGAAATTTTCGAACGAATCCATGGAAAAACTGGTTAAGAGGTCATTCTCACTACACTTTATCTAAGAGGAGATGGTCTAACTTAAAAGCTCAATTAAAATGGTCTAACTTAAAAGCGGAATTCAAATGGTATAAAAAAAAAGCTCAATTAAAATGGTCTAAATTCAAAGCTCATTTCAATTATTTCAATCGCCATAGGCCTAAAAAGAAAGAACAAAATAGGCCTAAAAAGAAAGAACAAAATGTAGATTCATTAAAAAAACAAAAAAATAAGTTGGAAAAAAACTATAGATATGATCTTTTAGCCTATAAATTTCTTTCGTCTGAAACTAAGAAGGACTCCTATATTTCTAAACAGAAAGATGAATTATGTGCTATACCAGAGGGGATGTTTTTCAAGTATTATCTGAATTCTCAACCTGAGCGACGGTTCCCGGGTCCTATTTTTGGAGTCGATTTAGTGGCCGCGATAGATAGCTTTGTGGAGAAAAAAACTAATGAGATTTGCATGGAGCCTTATCCATCACTTCAGGAGAGATGTCGGATTCCGATACAAAGAAAAATCGAGCCGCCCACCAATGAAAAAAGAGACAAAAACAGTTTTTTGAATTGGATGGGAATGAATGAAGACTTAGACCTACCCCTAGTGAATTCGAGTGATGAGGATTGGTTCGTCCGACAAGTTATGGAACCTTCGGATAGATATTCTAATCGACCGTGGATTAGCCCAAGCGAACTACTTTTTCAAAATTTGACCCTAAGCACCCAACTTATGAGTGCAGAAGAACTGAAAGAATTCAAAAAAGAAAAGAAAGAAAAAGAAAAGAAAGAAAAAGAAAAGAAAGAATTCAAAAAAGAAAAGAAAGAACAAAAAATTCTTTTTCTTAGGGCAGACTTAGAAAATCAGAGTGAAGAGCAAGAAGGTGACATCCAAGAGGCTTTTACAAACGCTTATGAAAAAATGTTGAGACAAAGAAAGGAAGAACTCCTTTCTAAACGGACAGGGAGGAAAGAAGAGTTTTTGGTTTATTGGCATCAGATCAATATCAATAGATTGCAGTTTTACAGGCGTAGGAGGTTAGCTACTGTGTTCAGGGAATCAAAAATAAAAAAGAGAAAAAGAAAAGTCCTTTTCAACTTTTGGAAGGCACATATACTGACTGTGGACAATACGGTATTTCCGTACCCGAGGAGTTCACGTCAACGACGCTGGCTACAGAAGGGGGTAATGGTTTTCAAACCCTACGCCCATCCGTTTATAAAAAATCGCGAACAATTGATTCTGTATCAAGCCATAAAGATTTCATTGGATCATAAGATGAAGCTAGAAACTAAGGAGAATTTGGATTTGCTTGTTCCTGAAATGATTTTCTCGTCTAGACGTCGTAGAGAATTGAGAATTCTCAATTCTTTAAATTTCAATTTCAAGAATAGGAATGGTGTGGATAACAATAGAGTATTTTCCAAGGAGAACAAAATAAAAAGCCGGGGTCAATTTTTGGATGAAAGTAAAGACCTTGATAGAGAGAAAAATGAATTCATTAAACTCAAGTTCTTTCTTTGGCCTAATTTTCGATTAGAAGATTTAGCTTGTATGAATCGCTATTGGTTTGATACCAGTAATGGCAGCCGTTTCAGTATGTTAAGGCTATATCTGTATCCACGATTCAAAATTCGGTGGTGGTAAATTTTTCCTATATATTCTGTACCATAAATGTTATATGCAAGCAACCAGATGCACATATGCCCTGTCTTACATCATACCCTACGGGGCTGAAGGAGTACAAGGCGCTACGGGGCTGAA